AGAAAATAGTTTAGTTTAGAATTCTGGCTTTGGGAGCCAGGGGTGGGAGTTAAAATCTCTCTTTTCTGGGCGCTAGGGAGGAGTTTAACCTCCGATCTTCGGAAAACAAGACCGATGCTTTTAGGCTAAGCTACTAGGGCAAGCTCATTCTAGTGCTTTATTTTCTAGTCATCCTGCTAGTGGAATGAAGATGAGGAATAGTGCAAAATACAGTACGGATGCAATTTGTCCAATGATGATGAATGGGTGTTCTACTGGTATGCCTCCGATTCATGTTAGGATAATTATGTCTGCTACTAAAGTTCAGAATAGAAATTGGGTAATTGGGCGGAATGTTAGTCCTCGTTGTTTTGAGGTGTGTAGGAGGGGCACTACTATTAATACTAGAATTGAGAATAGTAATGCAAGGACTCCTCCTAGTTTGTTGGGGATTGATCGTAAGATGGCGTAGGCAAATAGGAAATATCATTCTGGTTTGATGTGTGGAGGGGTTACTAAGGGGTTTGCAGGGGTGAAGTTTTCTGGGTCTCCTAGTAGGTTTGGAGAAAATAGTGCTAGTAATGTGAGGGCTAGTAGTATAATTACGAATCCGAGAAGGTCTTTATATGTAAAGTATGGGTGGAAGGAGATTTTGTCTGCGTCTGAGTTTAGTCCAATTGGGTTGTTGGATCCTGTTTCGTGGAGGAATAGGAGGTGAATAAGGGTTGCGGCGGCAATGATAAATGGTAGTAGGAAGTGGAATGCGAAGAAACGTGTTAGTGTGGCATTGTCTACTGAGAAGCCACCTCAAATTCATTGGACTAATATGTCTCCTATGTATGGTACGGCGGATAGCAGGTTTGTAATAACAGTGGCACCTCAGAAGGATATTTGCCCTCATGGGAGGACATAGCCGACGAAGGCTGTTATTATAACTAATAGTAGGAGGACTACACCGATGTTTCAGGTTTCTTTGTACAGGTATGATCCGTAGTATAAACCTCGGGCGATATGTATGTAAATACAGATGAAGAAGAATGATGCTCCGTTGGCGTGTATATTACGGATTAGTCAGCCGTAGTTTACGTCACGGCAGATGTGGGTTACTGATGAGAATGCGGTTGAGATGTCTGGGGTGTAATGTATGGCTAGAAATAGTCCAGTTAGGATTTGGGTAATCAAACATAATCCTAGGAGGGATCCAAAGTTTCATCATGTAGAGATGTTGGATGGTGCTGGTAGGTCGACTAGTGCGTCGTTAGCGATTTTAATGAGGGGGTGTGTTTTTCGTAGGCTTGCCATTATTGGTTCTTGTAGTTGAATAACAACGGTGGTTCTTCAAGTCATTGGTCTCGGTTAAAGTCTGAGCAAGAATTATGACCTATTTTATGTTTTTATTATTGATGGCTTTAGTTGTGGGTTTAGTTGCTGTTGCTTCTAATCCTACTCCGTATTTTGCTGCTCTTGGGTTGGTGGTTGCAGCTGGGGTTGGGTGTGGGGTTTTGGTTGGTCACGGGGGCTCCTTTTTGTCGTTGGTCCTTTTTCTAATTTATTTAGGGGGGATACTTGTAGTTTTTGCTTATTCAGCGGCTTTGGCTGCTGAGCCTTTTCCAGAGGCTTGAGGTAGTCGTTCTGTGTTTGGGTATGTTTTAGTTTATTTGTTAGGGGTTGGTTTAGTGGCAGGGCTTTTTTGAGGAGGTTGATATGAGGGTTCTTGAGTGGTTGTTGATGGGTTGAAGGAGTTTTCTATTTTGCGAGGGGATATTAGTGGTGTGGCTGTTATATATTCGTCTGGTGGTGGGACGTTGGTTATTTGTGCTTGAGTGCTGCTTTTGACCTTGCTTGTTGTGTTGGAGCTTACTCGTGGTTTGAGTCGTGGGACTCTTCGAGCGGTTTAGAGTAGGATTGGGATAGTGGCTAAGATTATAGTAAGGAGGAAGATGGTTAGGTATGTTTTGATTATTCCTCGTGTGATGTCGTTTGTAATTTTTGCTATGGTTGTTTGTGCTAGTCCTAGCCCTTTTGTCCCAATTGTTCCAAGTCATGTTTTGTCTAGTTGGGTGGCAGTTGATTGTCCGAGGGTGAGGTTTAGTTTTGGTAGGAGTCGGTGGGTGATTGCGGGGAAGAATCCTAATATGTTTGAGAAGTGATGTGTGGTAATTGTTGGAGTAATTTTTACTTGTTTGCTTGTTATGTTAGCGAGGTCTATGGCTACTATTAGGCCTACGATGGTTACTAGAAGGGCTGCTATTTTGAGGGTGGTTGGTATTGTTATAATTGGTGTTTTTATTGGTAGGAAGTTTTGTGTAATGATAAGGCCTGCGATGATGCTTCCTCAGGCAAGTCGTTTGATTGAGTTGATTACTAGTGGGTTGTTTTCATTAATTGGGGATAGTGGCAGGAATCGTGGGGTTCCTATGGTTACGAAATATACTAGTCGGAAGCTGTAGACTGCAGTGAATAATGTGGCAATTAGTGTAAGGATTAGGGCTCAGGCGTTTAGGTGGGAGGTGTTTAGGGCTTCGATGATTGCATCTTTTGAGAAGAATCCTGCTAGGAATGGGGTTCCTGTCAGGGCTAGGCTGCCGATTGTGAAGTAGGTTGAGGTGGCAGGTATGATGTTGAATAAGCCTCCTATTTTTCGGATGTCTTGTTCGTCGTTTAGGCTGTGAATGATTGATCCCGAGCATAAGAATAGTATAGCCTTGAAGAAAGCGTGCGTACAAATGTGGAGGAATGCTAGTTGTGGTTGGTTTAGTCCAATTGTGACTATTATTAGTCCTAGTTGACTTGATGTTGAGAAAGCTACGATTTTTTTGATGTCGTTTTGAGTTAGGGCGCAGGTGGCTGTAAATAGTGAGGTTAATGCTCCTAAGCAGAGGCAGATTGTCAATGCGAGTTGGTTGTTTTCTATTAAGGGGTGAAGGCGGATTAGTAGGAAGATTCCTGCAACGACCATGGTGCTTGAGTGTAGTAGGGCGGATACTGGCGTGGGACCTTCTATGGCAGAAGGAAGTCACGGGTGAAGGCCAAATTGGGCTGATTTTCCTGTTGCTGCTAGGGCAAGTCCTATTAGGGGGATGGTCATGTCAAAGTTTTTTGATAAGGTGAAAATTTGTTGGATTTCTCATGAGTTGAGGTTTATTGCAAGTCAGGCTATGGCTATAATTAGTCCAATGTCTCCTACTCGGTTGTAGATAACGGCTTGGAGGGCTGCTGTGTTAGCGTCTGCTCGTCCGTGTCATCATCCGATTAGTAGGAATGATATGATTCCTACTCCTTCTCAGCCGATAAATAGTTGGAATATGTTGTTGGCTGTGACTAGAATAATTATGGCCACTAGGAATGTAAGAAGATATTTAAAGAATCGGTTAATGTAGGGGTCTGAATGCATATATCATAGTGCAAATTCTAAGATTGATCAGGTAACGTATAAAGCAATTGGGACGAAGATTAGAGAGTAGTGGTCAAATTTGAAGCTAATATTGATATCAAATGTTTGGGTGTTTATTCAGTGTCAATTTGTGATAATGCCTTCTGTTTTTAGGTTTAGGAAAATTATTAGGGGTAGAAGGCTGATAAAGAATGCGGAGCTGACGGCGGTTTTGGCTTTTTCTGCTAGTTTGGATTCTTGCTGGTTTGGGTTTAGTGTGGTGATTAGTGGGTATACTAGGATGAAGAAGATTAGGAGAAGTGATGAGTGTATAATTAATGCCATTTTAGCTTCCACTTGGATTTGCACCAAGAGTTTTTGGTTCCTAAGACCAACGGATGAACTGTTATCCTTTGAAAGCGCAAGGAAGCCACGGATTTTAACCATGGTAGGTAAGGATTAGCAGTGCTTACTATTTTCTGTACTTCCATGGTGAGTAAGGAGATTTTAACTCCTGTCTTTAGAATCACAATCTAATATTTTAGTTAAACTATACTTACAATAGCACCATCCTCATATGAGTTCTGGTTTTGTTACTAGAAGAAGGACTGGGATAAGGTGTAAGGTTATTAGTAGGTGTTCTCGGGTGTGGAAGGGTTGGAGGCCTATAATGTGGTTTGGGGTTGGGCCTCGTTGTGATATAAGGAATATGTATAGGGAGTAGCCAGCTGTGATTAGTGTTCCTGCCCCTGTTAATAAAATGGTTCATGGTGATCAGCTGAATAGGGTTGTGATGATTATGATTTCTCCTATTAGGTTAGGTAGGGGCGGAAGTGCTAGGTTTGCGAGGTTGGCAATAAATCATCAGACTGCAGTTAGTGGGAAAATTACTTGTAATCCTCGGGCAAGAATTATTGTTCGGCTATGGGTTCGTTCGTATGCTGTATTAGCTAGACAGAATAGTGCAGAAGATACTAGTCCGTGGGCAATTATTAGAATGATTGCTCCTGAGAATCCTCAAGGGGTTTGGATTAGAATTCCTCCTGCCACCAAGCCTATGTGGCTAACTGATGAGTATGCGATAAGAGATTTTAGGTCTGTTTGTCGTAGGCAAATTGAGCCGGTTATGATAATTCCTCAGAGGGCTAGAATAATAAATGGGTAGGCGAGTTCTTTTGATAGTGGGTCTAGCATGACTATTATGCGTATTATTCCGTATCCTCCTAGTTTTAATAATACTGCTGCAAGAACTATGGACCCTGCCACGGGGGCTTCTACGTGTGCTTTTGGTAGTCATAAGTGCACTCCATATAGGGGTATTTTTACTAGGAATGCAATTAAGCAACCAGCTCATCAGATTATGTGGCCTCAGGAGTTGAGTTGTAGTGGTTGTGAGTATTGTAATACTAGTATTGATAATGTTCCTGTGGATTGTTGAAGTAGGAGTAAGGCAACTAAAAGTGGAAGTGACCCTGCTAGGGTATAAAATAAGAAGTAGGTTCCTGCGTTTAGACGTTCGGTTTGGTTACCTCATCGGGTGATAATAATAAGGGTTGGGATTAGTGTGGCTTCAAATATGATGTAGAATTTAATAATTTCTGTGGCGCCGAATGCTATAATTAGGAAGGTTTGTAGTGAGGCAAGGAGTGTAATGTATGAACGTTGTCGGCTAATTGGTTCCGGGGTGATGTGGTTTTGGCTGGCCAAAATCATTAATGGGAGTAATCAGCATGTTAGTAGGAGGGGGGTTGATAATGGGTCGGTTGCTACGTATATGTAGGAGGAGGTTCATCCTTCCTCTGATGTTCATATTAGTCATTTCAGGATAATAGAGGCTATTAGGAGGCTATTTGCTGTTGTAGTTGTTCATAGTCACTTAGGGGAGACTAGTCAGATTGTTGGGAACAGCATGATTGTAGGGATTAATACTTTCAGCATTGTAGTAAATTTAGGTTTTGTAGGCGGTCGGTTCCGTGAGTGCGGGCTGGGGCAACTAGTAGTGCTAAACCTGTGCCTTCCTCACAGGCAGAGAAAGCTAAAAGTAGCATAGCAGCCGTAGAGAATCCTGTGGATTCGAATTGTAGTGCCCATAGGGCTAATGCAATCAACAGCGACAATATTTTTCCTTCTAAGCAGAGAAGTGCGGAGAGTAGGTGTGTACGGTGGAATGCTAGTCCCATCAGTCCTAGAATGAATGCTGAGCTAAAGCTAAAATGTACGGGTGTCATAAGGGGGTCGTGGAGTTAAACCACGATCTTCTGAGCCGAAATCAGAGGTCTTGTCTTGGACTAACTCCCTATTCTGCTCATTCTAGACCGCCTTGACTTCATTCGGAAATTAAGCCGAGAGTTATTCAGATTAGGGATGTTGTGGCCCAGAAGAATGTTCCAGTGGGGTTGTGGAGTTGATCTCCTCAGGGAAGGGAGAGGAGGAGGGCAATTTCTAAGTCGAAGAGTAGGAATAGGATTGCTACTACGAAGAAGCGTAGAGAAAAAGGTAGTCGGGCAGATCCTAGTGGGTCGAAGCCACATTCGTATGGGGATAATTTTTCTGCGTCTGGGTTTATTTGTGGTAATCAAAAGGATACGATATGTGGTAGAATTAGAGATAGCGACACTACAATAACTAGTATGGTCATAATTAGGTTCATTATCTTTCCATGGGGATAAACCAAGACCTTGTGATAGGAAGTCACTTATACTATCTTCTTAACTAGAACAATTATGAGCGACATCGATCGAAGGCTACGTAGAGGAACAGTCATACTACGTCGACAAAATGTCAGTATCAGGCAGCGGCTTCAAAGCCAAAATGGTGTTCAGATGTAAAGTGGTATTGGATTTGGCGAAGAAGGCATACTGCTAGGAAGGTTGATCCAATAATAACATGGAGACCATGGAATCCTGTGGCTACGAAGAATGTTGAACCGTAAACCCCATCTGCAATTGTGAAGGGTGCTTCATAGTATTCCATGGCTTGGAGGGCGGTGAAGTAGAGTCCTAGTAAAATGGTTAATGCTAAGGATTGAATAGCTTGTTTTCGTTCTCCTTCTATGATGCTGTGATGAGCCCATGTGACTGTGACTCCTGATGCTAGTAGTACGGCTGGTGAGAAGTGGAACTCAAATGGGTCTAGGGAGTAATCCTGTTGGAGGTCAGCATCTCAATCCTGTGTTGGTGCTAGACTTGAGTGGTAAAGGCTCAGAGAATCCAAGGAAGAGAAGACTTCCGAGGTGATGAATAGGATTATTCCATATCGTAGTCCTTTTTGTACAGGGGGTGTATGGTGTCCTTGGAAGGTTCCTTCTCGGATGATGTCTCGTCATCATTGGTATATTGTGAGGAGTAGGAGAATTAGTCCTAGAGTTATTAGTGTTGTTGAGTGGAAATGGAATCAAATTGCTAGACCGGATGTTATAAGTAATGCGGCGATGGCTCCGGTCAGGGGTCATGGGCTTGGATCAACTATATGATAGGCATGTGCTTGGTGGGCCATTAGACGTTTTCTTGTAGGTAGAGGCTTAGGAGAAGTACAAATACATAGGCTTGAATTATTGCTACTGCGACCTCTAGTAATGTTAACAGGAAAAGTACTGTAGCAGTTAGGATTGCTACTGTTGGCATTATTGGTAGGAGAACAAATACAGCTGTAGCAATTAGTTGGATTAGTAAGTGACCTGCGGTTAAATTTGCTGTGAGTCGGACTCCCAGGGCTAGTGGTCGGATGAATAGGCTAATTGTTTCGATAATGATAAGTACTGGGATTAGGGGAATGGGCGTCCCTTCTGGAAGAAGGTGTCCTAAGGCAATTGTAGGTTGATTACGTATTCCAATAATTACTGTGGCGAGTCAAAGTGGTACGGCGAATCCTATATTGAGTGATAGTTGTGTTGTAGGTGTGAAGGTATATGGGAGTAGGCCTAGTATATTGATAGTGATTAGGAAGATTATTAGTGAGGCTAGTAAGAGTGCTCACTTGTGGCCTCCTACATTTAGGGGGAGTAGCAGTTGGTTCGTGAATCGGTTAATAAATCATCCTTGGATTGTAATAAGTCGGTTATTAATTCATCGGGATGATGGGGTTGGATAGAGAATTCATGGTAGTGCAATTGCGATTGCAATTAGGGGGATTCCCAGGTAAGATGGGCTTGCGAATTGGTCGAAGAAGCTTGTTATCATGGTCAATCTCAGGATTCAGTTTTGTGTTTTTCAGCACTTACTGGGGTTGGTTCATTTGGTGAAATATGGTTTAGGATTTTAGTTGGAATGATGGTTAGGAAAATTAATCAAGAGAATACTAAAATTGCGAATCAGGGGCCGGGGTTTAATTGTGGCATTTCACTAGGGGTGGTCGGGAATCACCAATCTTTGGCTTAAAAGGCCAATGCTTTGTCCAATATTTAGCTTCCTAGCGAGGCGTCTTCTAGTATTAATGAGGATCAGTTTTCGAAGTGTTCTAGTGGGACTGCTTCTACTACGATTGGTATAAAGCTGTGGTTGGCACCGCAGATTTCTGAGCATTGTCCATAGAATACGCCTGGGCGTGAGGCGATGAAGGCAGTTTGATTTAGTCGTCCTGGCACTGCGTCTATTTTTACGCCTAGGGATGGAACAGCTCAGGAGTGCAATACATCTTCGGCGGACACTAGGACACGGACTGGGGATTCTATGGGAACAACTATCCGGTGGTCAGTCTCTAGGAGTCGGAATTGTCCTGGGGTAAGGTCTTGAGTTGGGATTATGTAGGAGTCAAAGCCTAGGTTTTCATAATCTGTATACTCATAACTTCAGTATCATTGGTGTCCTATTGCTTTAATTGTTAGGTGGGGGTCGTTAATTTCGTCTATAAGGTATAAGATGCGTAGTGAGGGTAGGGCGATTAAGACTAAAATAACGGCTGGTAAGATAGTTCATACGATTTCGATTTCTTGGGAGTCCAGGATGTATTTGTTAGTAAGTTTGGTTGAAACCATTGCAGTAATAATATATAATACTAGGGTGCTAATTAGGAGTACAATTATTAGTGCGTGGTCGTGGAAGTGTAGAAGTTCTTCTATAACGGGTGATGCCGCGTCTTGGAATCCTAGTTGTGTTGGATGTGCCATTAAGCTTTAGTAGCTTAAGACATGCAGGAGTTTAACCTGCGATTTCACCTTGACAAGGTGGTGTAATTTGCATTTTACTAATGTCTTTAGAAGGAAGTGACAGAGTGGTTATGTGGCTGGCTTGAAACCAGCATATGGGGGTTCAATTCCTCCCTTTCTCGTTAGTTTGATTGAATTTGGACGAATGCTGGCTCTTCATATGTGTGGTAAGGAGGAGGGCAGCCGTGGAGTCATTCTACGTTTGTTATAGTTAGTTCTACAGACAATACTTCTCGTTTAGCGGCAAAGGCTTCTCATAGAATAAATAGGAATATGATTACTGCAATTAGAGAGATTAGTGAACCAATAGATGATACTGTGTTTCATAGAGCATAGGCATCTGGGTAGTCAGAATATCGTCGTGGCATGCCTGCTAGACCTAGGAAATGTTGTGGGAAGAATGTGAGGTTAACTCCAATGAACATTACTCCAAAGTGGATTTTTGTTCAGGCGCTATGTAGAGTATATCCGGTTAGTAAAGGGAATCAGTGCACGAAGGCTGCTATAATGGCGAATACGGCCCCTATTGATAATACGTAATGGAAGTGTGCAACTACATAGTATGTGTCATGGAGGACAATGTCTAGTGATGAATTAGATAGAACAATTCCTGTGAGTCCACCTACTGTGAATAGGAAGATGAACCCAAGAGCTCAGAGCATAGGAGTTTCTCATTTGATTGATCCTCCGTGAAGTGTGGCTAATCAGCTAAATACTTTTACACCAGTTGGGATGGCGATAATTATTGTTGCAGATGTAAAGTATGCACGAGTGTCTACGTCTATTCCGACAGTAAACATGTGATGGGCTCATACAATAAATCCTAATAGGCCAATAGCCATTATTGCTCAGACTATTCCTATGTAGCCGAATGGTTCTTTTTTTCCTGAATAGTAGGCTACGACGTGGGAAATAATGCCAAATCCTGGAAGGATAAGAATGTAGACCTCTGGGTGGCCGAAGAATCAGAATAGGTGTTGATAAAGGATTGGGTCCCCTCCTCCTGCCGGGTCGAAGAATGTAGTATTCAGATTTCGATCTGTTAAAAGCATTGTGATTCCAGCGGCCAGTACTGGTAGTGAGAGGAGAAGTAGTACGGCGGTTACTAGGACAGATCAGACGAATAAGGGTGTTTGATATTGTGAGATGGCTGGAGGTTTCATATTAATAGTTGTAGCAATAAAATTAATAGCCCCTAGAATTGATGAAACTCCTGCTAAGTGAAGTGAGAAAATTGTTAGGTCTACTGATGCTCCTGCGTGGGCTAAGTTGCCTGCAAGAGGTGGGTATACTGTCCATCCTGTCCCAGCTCCAGCTTCTACACCGGAAGAGGCTAATAGTAATAGGAATGATGGGGGTAGGAGTCAGAAGCTTATGTTGTTTATACGGGGGAATGCCATGTCTGGGGCTCCAATCATTAGTGGCACGAGTCAGTTCCCAAATCCTCCAATGAGGATGGGCATTACTATAAAGAAAATTATTACGAAGGCGTGGGCAGTTACAATAACATTATAAATTTGGTCATCACCTAGAAGCGATCCGGGTTGGCTTAGTTCAGCCCGGATAAGAAGGCTTAAGGCGGTTCCTGCTATTCCGGCTCAGGCACCAAATACGAGATAAAGGGTACCAATGTCTTTGTGGTTAGTAGAGAAGAATCAGCGCGTGATTGCCACAGGTAGGGTGGCCGAGTGTTTAGGCGGTGGGTTGTAGCCCCGAAGACAGAGGTTTAAGTCCTCTTCCTATCATAGCCCTGTGGTGAAGAACACATTGGATTGCAAATCCGAAGACGTAGACTAATACTCTGCCGGGGCTTTTCCCGCCTTACTGGTTTTACCGGCGGGAAAAGTAGATGGATGCTCGCTGGTTTGAGCGCTTAGCTGTTAACTAAGAGTTTGTAGGATCGAGGCCTTCCCATCTAGTAAAGGCCTTAGTTTAATAAAAACATCTGATTTGCAATCAGGAAATGCAAGTTAATTTCTTGTAGGTCTTAATCAGGGACTAGAAGATTTTCACTTCTACTTAGAGCTTTGAAGGCTTTTGGTCTATATATTATCCTAAGTCCCTAGGTGGTTAGTATTATAATAGTTGGGGTTATTGGTAGTAGTCCTAGGGCAGTTGTGGTAAATAGGGCCAATGGTAGGAGAGTTTGGGTGGTTTGGATTCGTCATGGGGTGGTTGAGTTGGTTGTGTTGGGGGAGATGGTTAGTGTTATTGCATAACATAGGCGTAGGTAGAAGTATAGGCTGATTAGGGCGGCGAGGGCTATGACTGTTGCGATGATTGGGAGGTCTTGTTTTGTTAGTTCTTGTAGGATTAGTCATTTTGGCATGAATCCTGTGAGTGGGGGGAGGCCTCCTAGTGATAGTAGTGCTAGGGCGGTGGCTGATGTTAGAATTGGGTTTTTTGATCAGGTTGTTGCGAGTGTGTTGATTTTAGTGGTGAATGATGTTTTGAGGGTGAGGAATGCCGCGGATGTTATAATGATATATGTTCCTAGTGCAATTAATGTAAGTTGTGGGGCGTATTGGATGACAATGATTATTCACCCTATATGTGCGATTGAGGAGTAGGCTAAGATTTTTCGTAGTTGGGTTTGGTTTAGTCCTCCTCATCCGCCTACTAGTGTGGAAGTGGCTCCCAGTAGGGTTAGTAATGTTGGGTCGATGGTTTGGGCTGTTTGAATGATTAATGCGAATGGGGCAAGTTTTTGTCAGGTAGAGAGAATTAAACCTGTTGTGAGGTCTAGTCCTTGTAGGACTTCTGGTAGTCAGAAGTGTATTGGTGCTAGTCCGATTTTTAGGGCTAAAGCAGTTATGAATATTGTGCTAGCGATGGGGTTGGTTAGGTCGTTGATGCTTCATTCCCCTGTTATTCAGGCGTTTGTTGTGCTTGCGAATAGGATTATTGCTGCTGCTGTAGCTTGGGTTAGAAAGTATTTTGTGGTTGCTTCTACTGCACGTGGGTGGTGGTGTTGTGCTATTAGTGGGGTGATTGCTAGGGTATTGATTTCTAACCCTATTCAGGCTAGTAGTCAGTGGGAGCTGGCAAAGGTCAGGGTGGTTCCTAGTCCTAGACTGGATAGTAGGATTGCAAGTACGTATGGGTTCATTGGCGGAGGAGGGACTTTAACCGTCATGTTCGGGGTATGGGCCCGAAAGCTTGATTAGCTGACCCCGCCTATAGAAAGTGGTGTAAAGGAAGCACCAAGAGTTTTGATCTCTTGAGTATGGGTTCGATTCCCTTCTTTCTAGGAACTGAGGGGATTTTAACCCCTGTAAATCACTCTATCAAAGTGGTCCTTGGGCATTCAGGCACAGTTCCTTGTTTATAGTTGTGGGGGGAGTCCTGCTAGTGCAATTGGTAGGGCGGTGTGTCATAGAACGAAGGCTAGTGTGAGGGGGAGGAAGTTTTTTCAGACCAAGTGCATTAGTTGATCATATCGGAATCGTGGATAAGAGGCTCGTACTCATAGGAATAAAATTGATAATAATGCAGCTTTGGTTATTAGGTTAATGGTTGTGAGTTCAGGGATGCTTGGGATGTGTGAGGCTCCTAGGAATAGTACGGCTGATAGTGTGTTTATTAGTAGAATATTGGCATATTCTGCTAGGAAGAATAGGGCGAAGGGCCCTCCTGCATATTCTACGTTGAAGCCAGAGACTAGTTCGGATTCTCCTTCTGTTAGGTCAAATGGTGCTCGGTTTGTTTCGGCTAGTGTTGAGATATACCATATTGCGGCTAGGGGTCAAGCGGGTACGAGTAGTCAGATGCTTTCTTGGGTGGTGTTGAATGTTTGTAGTGTATAACCTCCTGAAAAGATGATTACTGAAAGGAGGATTAGCCCAAGACTTACTTCATATGAAATTGTTTGGGCTACGGCCCGTAGGGCCCCGATTAGCGCGTATTTTGAATTTGATGCTCATCCTGACCCCAGGATTGAGTATACTGCTAGGCTTGATAGGGCTAGGATAAATAGGATTCCCAGGTTGAGGTCCGTTACGGGGTGAGGTATGGGTATTGGTGCTCATAGGGTTATGGCTAGGGTTAGTGCGAGTATGGGGGTGGCGAGGAATAAGAATGGGGATGATGTGGAGGGGCGGACTGGTTCTTTAATAAAGAGTTTAACTCCATCGGCGATGGGTTGTAGTAGTCCGTAGGGTCCTACTACGTTAGGGCCTTTTCGTAGTTGTATATAACCTAGTACTTTTCGTTCAATTAATGTTAGGAAAGCTACTGCTAGGAGAACGGGTACAATGTAGGCTAGGGGGTTAATTAGGTGAGTTATTAGGATGTTTAGCATAAACTGGGGAGAGGATTTGAACCTCTGGCTAAAAGGGCTTAGGCCTTTCGCAATTTACCATGCTCTGCCACCCCAGTATGTCCTTATTTTGGCTAGCTGGGATTTTGGCTCTCCCTTTGCTTTATTTATTTGTTTTCATAAATTAGGGGTGGGGCGTGCTTGAAGTATGGACCCCTCTTTTCCGATCCTTTCGTACTAGGAAAAGTAGCGTTACAGATAGAAACTGACCTGGATTGCTCCGGTCTGAACTCAGATCACGTAGGACTTTAATCGTTGAACAAACGAACCCTTAATAGCGGCTGCACCATTAGGATGTCCTGATCCAACATCGAGGTCGTAAACCCTCTCGTCGATATGGACTCTGGGAGAGGATTGCGCTGTTATCCCTAGGGTAACTTGGTTCGTTGATCGGCTTCGGGCAGCCGGATCATGTTTGGTCAGATGTTCTGTGGCTTAGAGATGTCTCTCTTGGTTTTAGGAGGTTTGTCCCAATCCACTTGGAGGCTTTGTTTTCCTCCGTGGTCGCCCCAACCGAAGGTAAAATCTCATATTCCACAAAGTTTTTGCTTTTATATTGAGTCGCTTGACGTGGTTGAGTTTTGTACCTTAAGCTCCAAAGGGTCTTCTCGTCTTGTATTTTTATGCCCGCTTCTGCACGGGCAGATCAATTTCACTGACTGGAAAGGGGAGACAGTTAAGCCCTCGTTTAGCCATTCATACAGGTCTCTATTTAAAAGACAAGTGATTGCGCTACCTTTGCACGGTCAAAATACCGCGGCCGTTGAACTTGTAGTCACTGGGCAGGCTGGACCTCCTATACATAGTTGCGTTGCAGGAGGCGATGTTTTTGGTAAACAGGCGAGGCTTGTGTTTGCCGAGTTCCTTCCTTTTCTTTTAGTCTTTCCTTTAAAGTAGCACTCCAGTGTGGGGGTAACGATTAGTTGGTTGTGTGGTTTTCTTGGTTTTTTTATGATTCACATTGCTCTCTTGGGTTGAGTTCGTTAATTGCCAATGGTTTGTCCGGTTTGGCTTACACTTGTGCTGGGGAGAAGGGCGGGCCTTCTTGTTACTCATTTTGGCATAATTTCTTCCATGGGGGCATGGATTAGCCTAATAGAATTTAGGGGAGTAAGATTGTTTATCAGAATAATAAACTTTTTTCTGTCTGAGCTTTAACGCTTTCTGTTTAGATGGCTACTTTTAGGCCCACTAGAACAGTATGTTTTATATATTATGATCTTTATCCTCCTGATAAGGTTGTATCCTTTGTTAAAGGGGCTGTACCCCCTTTAACTAACTCTCGTGTGTTTCTCTTGGTGTCTTGTTTATGTGTTTTTGATTTGAGGCGTACGAGGCTGAACTTCTATTCGTTTCTTAGGCAACCAGCTATCACCAGGTTCGGTAGGTCTGTCACTTCTACCCGGAGCTCTTCCCACTCTTTTGCCACAGAGACGGGTTGGCCCTTAATAGGCTGTCTCGGGGTAGCTCACCTGGTTTCGGGGTTTCAAACTAAAGGTCTCTTTGCTTGGGTTTACTGGCTAAATCATGATGCAAAAGGTACAAGGTTTAATCTTTGCTTTTTTGTGCTTATATGGGTTGTTTCATTTCTCTTTCAGCTTTCCCTTGCGGTACTGTTTCTATTGCTTTGGTTGAACCTTTTCTGTCTCCCATACTCAGGTAAAAGAATGGTTTAGTTTTTGGTGTTTTGTCCATTTTATTTTATTTATATTGTTTGGTTAATTTTGGTGGGTAAGCTAGCTGTTTGGCTCAGGGTGATCCAATTTGCATGGATGTCTTCTCGGTGTAAGTGAGATGCTTGACTAACTCAGCCACGCCCTGGGTTTGATCCAAGTGCACCTTCCGGTACACTTACCGTGTTACGACTTGCCTCCCCTTGTCAGTGCTATTTTTATTAGGTATTTTGGGGTGCGTTTTGACAGGGGAGAGTGACGGGCGGTGTGTACGCGTCTCAGAGCCGGGTTCAAAAGGACACTCTATTTCCTTTTTACTACTAAATCCTCCTTCAAGCATTGTTTCATGGTGCATGTTCGTAATATTCTGTGGCAGAAAATGTAGCCCATTTCTTTCCACTTCATGCGCTACACCTCGACCTGACGTTCTGGGTTGTACCCATTTTGCTTACTTTTATTACCTTCACAGGGTAAGCTGACGACGGCGGTATATAGGCTGGGGTGGCTAGGAGTGGTGAGGTTTAACGGGGGTTATCGGTTCTAGAACAGGCTCCTCTAGGGGGATCTGAGACACCGTCAGGTCCTTTGGGTTTTAAGCTAATGCTCGTAGTACCCTGGCGGACATCTAATTGTAGTTTGATGTCTAAGTTTACGGCTAAGCATAGTGGGGTATCTAATCCCAGTTTGTTTCTTAGCTTTCGTGGGGTCAGGTGGGGTTAATTAAAGCTACTTTCGTGTTAGGGCTTCGGATACCTAGAAGCGTATGACGGCCAAAGGGCCATTTGGCTTTATTTTTGTTTGTCCTTAACCACCCTTTACGCCGTTGTATTATCAACTAGGGCCTCTCGTCTAACCGCGGTGGCTGGCACGAGTTTTACCGGCCCTTTTAACACTAACTGAGTCAAGTTTTCACTTATGGCTTAATGTTTATCACTGCTGAATTCCCTTCGGGGTGTGGCTAGGCCAGGCGTCTTGGGCTAATGTTTGTGCCTGATGCCCGCTCCTCGTCCCCGGGCGGGGGATTGAGGGCATACTCACTGGGTTGCGGAGACTTGCATGTGTAAGTTGAGTTAGAGCTGATGATAAGGTCGGGACCATGCCTTTATGCATGCGGAGTTTTTTAGGACTCATCTTAGCATCTTCAGTGCTATGCTTTGTATTAAGCTACGCTAGCTGATTATTATATTAGAATATTTAGTGCCGGGCTGTTTTCTGTGGAAGTTTTATTTGACTTTTATAGGCTGATGTTGAGTTGAAAAAGAGTAAGAATTAATACATATATATATATATAATGCGGGATAGCCAATCTATATTTCAACTTGTTGGCTTGATACGTTCTTGAGTCCTCCTTGGTTTCGGGGTTTGACAAGGAAAACAGGATTTGCTGAGCGTAGGGGGGTAGGGGGGTTTGTCGCGCAAAAACCAAAGGGGGCATTATAGCAGGTATAGTTGAATAAGGAGTAGATATGTTATGCACTTGAACTAGGAGAATGCAATGCTTAACTTATGTCTTTCAATAATTAATATATATAGTCACATACAAGAAAAATGTTCAACCTTGATTAACATTTGTGCCTGCACTCTGAGATGCCAAGTGAAAGGAAACCAGAAAGAGATACCCTATGCATATAAAAGAATGCTCGGCATGGTGGGTAACGAGGCGTATGTACTACACCATTAATCAGATGCCAGTATAATTATCTGGGGGGGGAATTTTACAGTTTATGGACCTGAAATAGGAACCAGATGCCAGTAATAGTTCATATTGTGCGACCCCCACGATTGTTGTCCCTGATTCTATCATGCATGATATTCCTTTATGTAATAGGTTGGTGGTCTCTTACTACATTAAAATGGTTTAATAAGATCCTAGTTGATTACTTCAAGGAAAAATTTGAGGTCGATGTTCTGGGGAAAAATCTGTTTCTCATGTTAAAACAATTAAATTTTAAGTCTTAATTTTATGCCTTATGCCCGTCTTAGTATATTAGTACCTGCTTTATGGTTAAAATAGTAGATTGGTGATAATACATAGATGTACTAGTACATTAATGTAATATTATGCATATTATGTACTATACCATACAGGCGGGCATATTTTCTC